TGAGTCCGGTTGCGAAGTCTGAATAGTAAATAGTAGGTATGAATCATAGTTCAAATATTTCTTTTCTTGATCTATTCTATATATTCCGTGCTCCAGATACTAGAATAAATATCCGACGAGGTAGAATCATCTTGATAGAGATGACAGGCCCATTTTCTGTATTATCAATAGGATCAATTATAACAAGTCACACACTCATATTCCGGAAATACCGAAACAAATAAATCTCACGGTCGAACTACCAGAATGGTCTAGAAATCCGAGTCTTTCTTAAGTAAAGTAATTTTTTTGATTGAAAAACTAGGACTTTCCAGTTCTTATGAACCTAACTCATTGAAATTCCATCCAGTAAAACGGAAGAATTATAAATTTCCAAAATAATAGATAGGAATATCGCAAATAGAGCCATTGCGACCCCCATAAGTGGTGTAGTCCCCCAGCCCGGTGCTACTTTACCATATTCCGAATTCAACGGTTTCAATAAATTCCCTACAGTAGTTCGTCTTGGCCCAGATCTAGAACTACCCTCAACGGTTTGTGTAGCCATAAAATACTATTCATTGGTTGAGATCTGTTGACTTTGTATACCATTCCGTTGTAGTTGTAAATAAACGATCTTATCGTAGATCCATTGTGATCTTGAAATTATCTAAAAATGGAAACAGCAACCCTAGTCGCCATCTCCATATCTGGTTTACTTGTAAGTTTTACTGGGTACGCCTTATATACCGCTTTTGGGCAACCCTCTCAACAACTAAGAGATCCATTCGAAGAACACGGGGACTAGTTGAAGTAATGAGTCTCCCATATTGGGAGGCTCATTACTTCAATTGAGATAATGAAAAATTATTTCATTTTTTTAGTTTTAGTCGGAACCTTAGGCGGTTCTCGAAAAAAGATAGCGAAAAAAATTATCCCTAAAGTCGAGACTAAAAGGAATGTATAAACCAATGCTTCCATAGATTCGATCGTGGTTTACAATTATAGCTTCCACACCTATTCATTTGGGATCATTTACCATATAAAGAAAAGTAAAGAGTCAAAGAATAAATGGTGATTCAAATCAAGATTTCTCCGGTACCTTATGTCAAATCAAAAAAAAATAGAGGCGAAAGATACCAGAGCAATGTTGTATCAGACTACTTGTCTCCTTGTAGTTGGATCCCCAAGTTTTTGAAATGCTCCAAATTCCACTTGAGCATCCAAATCTGGATCAATACCAGCAAAAACATCTCTGAACAAGGTTCTAGCACCATGCCAAATGTGTCCAAAAAAGAAGAGCAAAGCAAACGTAGTATGCCCAAAAGTGAACCAACCCCTTGGACTGCTACGAAAAACACCATCGGATTTCAAAGTAGCCCGATCTAATTCAAAAATTTCACCTAATTGGGCACGTCTAGCGTATTTTTTTACAGTAGCAGGATCACTATAACTAACTCCATTGAGTTCGCCACCATAGAACTCGACAGTTACACCTACTTGTTCAACACTATACTTTGATTCTGCCCTTCTAAAAGGAACATCGGCTCTCACAATTCCGTTTCCATCTACTAAAACTACCGGAAATGTTTCAAAAAAAGTAGGCATACGACGTACAAAAAGCTCGCGCCCTTCTTTATCTCTAAAGACGGGGTGTCCTAACCATCCAACAGCTATTCCATCCCCGTTGTCCATTGAGCCTGCTCTGAATAATCCCCCTTTTGCCGGATTATTACCAATGTAATCATAAAAAGCTAATTTTTCGGGAATTTTAGACCAAGCTTCCGATAAACTCAGATTTTCGGCTAGTCCGGCGCTAACTCTTCGATATATTTCTTGCTGAAAGTATCCCTGATCCCACTGATAACGAGTGGGACCAAATAATTCGATTGGAGTAGTTGCTGAACCATACCACATAGTTCCAGCAACAACGAAAGCTGCAAAAAAAACAGCAGCGATACTACTAGAAAGTACAGTTTCAATATTTCCCATACGTAATCCTTTGTATAGACGTTGAGGCGGACGGACACTAAGATGGAATAGACCTGCTAATATGCCCAATGTACCCGCTGCAATATGATGAGAGGCTATTCCTCCCGGAACAAAAGGATCAAAACCTTCCGCGCCCCACGCTGGATTTACAGATTGTACTTTTCCAGTTAGTCCATAAGGATCGGACACCCATATTCCAGGACCATACAAACCTGTTACATGAAATGCGCCAAAGCCAAAGCAAGCCACCCCTGAGAGAAATAAATGAATTCCAAAGATCTTGGGCAAATCCAAAGAAGGTTTTCCCGTACGCTCATCACAGAATATTTCTAGATCCCAATACACCCAATGCCAGATAGCTGCCAAGAAGCACAAGCCAGAAAACACAATATGTGCCCCTGCGACACCTTCATAACTCCAAATACCCGGATTCGTTATAGTTCCTCCTGAAATACTCCAACCACCCCACGAATTGGTTATTCCTAAACGAGTCATGAAGGGTATAACGAACATACCTTGTCTCCACATTGGATCAAGAACAGGGTCAGAGGGATCAAAAACCGCTAATTCGTATAGAGCCATCGAACCGGCCCAACCAGAAACTAGAGCTGTATGCATTATATGGACAGAAAGCAATCGACCGGGATCATTCAATACGACAGTATGAACACGATACCAAGGCAAACCCATGGAAATACCCCTTTATCAAAGATAAATAGACACTATATCACCTTATTTTATCGCATTGGAAAGGACTATACTATGTACCTAAGTACCTAACCTTTTCAGTGGATTCTGTATGAGAAAGAGTTAATATTTATTCCGTTCCATTGAAAATAACGGAACAATTCTGTTCATAAGAACAAAGAGAAGCAGATCTATTCTATACCCGATAAGTACCAATACGCAATGGGAGAATTGGTCCCATTTTGTGGGAACGAATGCATAGATACTTGTTTATCATTCGAACGATCGATTGCTCCGTTCGTTAAAATTTTTCTTTATTCATTCTATCTTACTCTATAAACCTTCCAATCAATCTATCTAGAAAATAGAATAAACAGAAAAAAGGATGAAGACAATAAACCCATTATTACGTTTCCATATTAAAGTGAAGTATAGTACTTAATTTTTTTTCTTTAATTTAATGCCCATTGGTGTTCCAAAAGTACCTTTTCGGAGTCCTGGAGAGGAAGATGCAGTTTGGGTTGACGTATAGTGCGACTTGTCAGACATATTGGGTCATATGGGATTTACCCGTTCTCTCCCCCGATCGAGATATCCTCTGTTTCGCCCAAGAAATATTGTATTGAGATTGAGTGAACCATCAATCATTTGGAGCGTGAAGTACAATTAGATCAATTTATATTGGGGATCAATATTATCAATTAGAAGAATTTATGGTTGACTTGGACTGATAAAATAAAGTCTCCAGGCTCCGTTCAGAAAATACCAAATTGGTAACAAATTGATAATATATGTACGATTACCACTTGTATCATAAACGATTCTTATACTTACTATAGGAGCGATCTCAAACTGCCAACCAATGGAGTAGTATGATGAATACATCGAATAGTTTGGAGAAGACATGAAACAAATTGAAAAAGAAGTCGTAACAAAAAAAAGTGGTACTGAGATCATTTGCCCTATATGTACAAATAGAATTCGGGCAGACCTTTTCCCGGAGTAGAACAAAGATGAACCTAAAAAAATTGAAAGGGCCCATTCAGGAACAATAAAATGACATCGTGATTTGAATCTCGATGAAACAATACATCAATGAGAGGTTAGTTCAATAAGTTCAGTAAATTCTTTTTTTTTATAGGTAAGGGAACAAAAACTCATCTTATGTTTTTTGAAAAATAGAAGAAGAAAACCCCCTTCATTAGAAAAACAAAAACCTGTTACAGAAAAAAAAAAGAAATAGAACTGGAATCGACACATTGATTCTTTTTTTTTCGCAATTTTTTTTTGAACCGTATGCATCCAAAGGTGCACGTACGGTTCCTAAGGGAACCAATTTTGTCCTAATCAACCGACTTTATCGAGAAAGATTACTTTTTTTAGGCCAAGAAGTTGATAGCGAGATCTCGAATCAACTTGTTGGTCTCATGGTATATCTCAGTATAGAAGATGATACTAGGGATCTTTATTTATTTATAAACTCTCCCGGCGGATGGGTAATACCAGGAATAGCCATTTATGATACTATGCAATTTGTGCCACCCGATGTGCATACAATATGCATGGGATTAGCCGCTTCAATGGGATCTTTCATTCTGGTCGGAGGAGAAATTACCAAACGTCTAGCATTCCCTCACGCTTGGCGCCAATGAGTTTTTTTATTTGAAAAAAAAAAAGGAAGACTATGCCTTCCCATATTGAATATGAATAATAAGTAATAATAGCATGGCACTTCGAGTTCGATATGAGCAAACCATTATTGTTTTTTTCATAACATGAGATTTTATGTCGAGATAGTAGTATGAAACAGAGGTCATTTCGGATTTGATCTTATGTGTCGGGGGTACATTTCAGCGTCACAAACCATTCTTTTCCACACCAGAATTCTCTTTCTGATATTTATGTTATGAAATAAAAAGTACAAAAATGAAAAAAAAAANGATCATTTTTTTCCTTATTTGATCGTATCAGAAAGGAACTTTGGGATTGCTAAATCCCAGACAAAATAAATATATAAAGCAACAGAACCATCATAGTATTTTTTTTACTCCTACGAAAGGAAGGGTGGTAAATGGATCATTCAACGATCTGGATCGGATGAATTCTATTTCTTTCTTCAATAGAATAGAAGAGAAGAAAAAGAAAAAGTAAATTCCATTGTAGAGCCGTATGCACAAAAGATGCCTGTACGGTTGTACAATTCTATTTTTTTTTTTTCTTATATTTTTTTTATCCCTTACTTTAGCCCAATCATGCAAGATAGAAGAACCGTTCATGATGTTATATCAATATCATCAGGGTTATGATTCACCAACCTGCTAGTTCTTTTTATGAAGCACAAGCAGGCGAATTTATCCTGGAAGCGGAAGAACTACTGAAACTTCGCGAAACCCTCACAAAGGTTTATGTACAAAGAACGGGTAATCCTTTATGGGTTGTATCCGAAGACATGGAAAGAGATGTTTTTATGTCAGCAACAGAAGCCCAAGTTCATGGCATTGTTGATCTTGTAGCGGTCGAAAATGAAAATACTAGGGATTTCATGTAAATCCATTTCAAACCATAATTCGAATTTTCTGCGATTTGATATTGAATAGAAAAAAAAATTCATGATCATCAATCATCAGGTTAAGATCGATCTAAACCAACCCATTCCATTCTAGAATTCTATATATACATACGGCATGCCAACTATTAAACAACTTATTAGAAACACAAGACAGCCAATAAGAAATGTCACGAAATCTCCCGCTCTTAGAGGATGTCCTCAGCGTCGAGGAACATGCACTAGGGTGTATGTGCGACTCGTTCAGATCATGAGTTCGAACAAATGAGACAATTTTCCAGTATCAATGACCAGTACCAATGAATAGGATAGATAGAGAAGATCTATCATATACCTTACCTATATTGTGTTTGGAATTTATGGTTTACATTGGTGCAAATCCAATCACCTAGATTTGAGATGAAAAGCAATTCCCCATTGGGGGCAAATGGTCATCCATTAAGCGGAGGAAATGGTATTATAAGAAGCAAAAAGGTTATACTCCTATTCTTGAAAGAACGGACTAAGAGGGTCAGCTACCTAGCCAACTTTCATAATTAAATGCCGTCACTGTATGGATAACTCTTATTGTGAAAAGAACTATTACTGTATAATTGATGGGTAGAGCCAAAGAGTGTGAACTATACAAGTTAACAATAGCATTTGATAAAATGAAAGAAGAGGCTCCGGTGTATAGAGAGGACCTCACCGTTTTAAAAAAAAAAGTAACCATAGAAACGATGGAACCCACTATTTTTTTTTTATTTGGTATCGTTAGAATTTCTTATTTCCAGGCGAAATGCCTGGAAGGAATAAAAAATCGTGGTTGGGGAAAGTCATAGTAGCAAAAGCCATTGGAATTTATATTTTATATATCGGAATAATCCGTTTTGTTATTAATTGACGGGGGGTAAAGGATGACTGAAAGAAGAGAAATCAATTAGTTATTCATTAAGGTTTAATTTGATTCAATGACCAGAGTTAGACGAGGATATACAGCTCGGAAACGTCGAACAAAAATTCGTTTATTTGCATCAACCTTTATTGGGGCTCATTCAAGACTTACTCGAACGACTACTCAACAGAAAATGAGAGCTTTGGTTTCCTCTCATCAAGATAGAGGCAGGCAAAAGAGGGATTTTCGTAGTTTGTGGATCACTCGAATAAATGCAGTAATTCGTGAGAATAAGGTATTCTATAATTATAGTAGATTAATACCAAATCTGTACAAGAAGCAATTGCTTCTTAATCGTAAAATACTTGCGCAAATATCTATATCAAATAAGAATTGTCTTTACATGATTTCCAATAAGATTATCAAATAAAGGATATGATATTATAAAATATAATACAGAAATGATTGAAATTGAAACAGAATTCCCCGGAGAATGAACTCCGGGAAGATAGAATAAAAAAAATTAAGTAAGATAAGTAGTAGGAATGAACGAACATGTTTCAATAAAAAAAAAAAAAGATTTCTTCTTCCCCCATTTTTTATTTCTTATAACACAAGAAAAAATCGGGATTCTAGGCCTTTTGAACAAAACATCAATCTGAGCTTGAGTTCCGATTGGAGTTTTGAGTCAATTGAGGAGTATGTTTATTTATTTCTGGTTCTAGGACCAGTAGTTCTGGGGATCGACTCGGCTCTCTCAAATTGTTTCTCATTATTAAGAAAAGGTAACAAAGATAAAATACGAGCTTGTTTTATAGCAATAGTAATTAATCGTTGTTGTTTCAAGGTCAATTTATTCACCCGTCTAGATAATATTTTTCCTTGTTCACTAATAAATCGACTAATTAAACTCATGTTTCTATAATCGATTCGATCCCCCGATCCAATTGGGGACAAACGCCTACGAAAGGATCGCTTGTATTTACGAAAAGGTTGCTTGGATTTATCCATGGTTTATTCCTTATCTCTAAAATTCTATTTCTTTATTCATTTCAGATCTGACCGAAATAGGCTTTGATTCGCATCGTTTATATTATACATATCATATATAATACACATCATATATATATATATATGAAAATGAAATCGGGTTTGATTTGTATTGTATATATTATGTATATAATATATGTTATATTATATATGTTAAGTTAAATATGATATGTTAAGTTAAATATGTTAAGTTCTTCCTCTTCCTGTTCCTTGGAAAGATCGCGCACACGTTCCGTTCCATCTATTTCTTTATTTCCCCATGAATCGTATGCTTGTGACAATAGTGACAAAATTTTCTCAATTCTAATCGACTGGATGTATTGTGTCGATTCTTTTGAGTAATATATCTAGAAATACCCGGCGATTTTTTATTGACACCATTTCGGACACAACTGGTACATTCCAAAATAACTCTGACTCTGACATCTTTACCCTTGGCCATGAACCCCCTTTTGATTTGGATCGACTTAACTTCTTCTATTTTCGACCCGAACTGAAGACGAATAAAAGAACGAAAAAATCAATAAGAAAATCAATAGAAGTTACTAACTTGAAATTCAATTTTCATTTCTAAAGCTAAAGATTTCGTTGTGTTGTATGTGTTGTAATTATATAATTACAATTAATATTAATAGAGTAATAGTAATAATTAATAATAAAGTAATAATTAAGTAATACAATTTCTTTCTAACTATCAATTATTCCTATCTTAAATCCCAATATTTCATTTAAGTATCTTCTTTCTATGCTATGATTTCGTGGATCCTGCTCTAGATGTGGATACACATTTCCATTTCTGTTCCCCAAAATTCGATCTTAGATTCACCAGATTTTTGTCGAGGTTCAATACACTTTTTCTTTTTCTTTCCTTCCTATCCTAAAGAACTGAAAAAAAAAAAAAAGGAAGGGGCGAAATTTTAGTCACGTCACGTAGAATTGTATCCCTAATTTTCTTCATTTCTTCGCATATTAATAACTAGAATGAAAAAAAAGGGAATGACAAGGCATCTGGGAATAAACGATTAATTTCTATCAATAGACCTGCTAAAGACCCAAACCATAGAGTAGTTAGCACAGGTGCCACGGAGAGATATGTTTTTATATCTCGCATTGAAAATCCTCCTTCTTTATTGTAATACATATATGTATGGTCAGATGTTGTAGTTCAAGATCATTTGTATTTTTTTTTACTTTACGCGGAATTCCTAACTAAAATTGATATGTACAATGAACCAATAGATGAGATTTTCCTGTCCCTAAAAAAGAAAAAGATGACCCCTTCTTCCTGAGCATTTCCAATAAATTTTTATTCTTTTTTTTTTATACAATACGCCGATAAGATAAATTTTAATTTTTTTTTATACGTTAGGTTTCAGATGTATAAAATTCCTTTATTATATGAAACCAAAAAGAAGAAATGACAAGAAAATTGTATATAGATAGAGGGGAAAATAACAATGTGGAAAACAAGACAGGGATTTTGTACAATGACACTGTACAAGAACTTTAAAAAGGGATGTAGCGCAGCTTGGTAGCGCGTTTGTTTTGGGTACAAAATGTCACGGGTTCAAATCCTGTCATCCCTACCTATTACTTCTCTTATGGGCAGTAACGAGGGATTAATTAAGATCGATTGAAATTGGACATAATCTTTCATTTTTGCATGCTATACGTATGCAAGATATGTTTGGGGGTAAAAAAACCTTTTCTTTACACTACAGTCATATCTCCTGTAATAAGAAAGCGCTCTTAGTTCAGTTCGGTAGAACGCGGGTCTCCAAAACCCGATGTCGTAGGTTCAAATCCTGCAGAGCGTGATTCCGTTTATGTTATGTCGAATCACAATAAAAAAACTTAAGAAAAAAAGTTTAATTGAAACTTGAATTTGACCTCCCGCAGGGAGGAGGTCAATCAAAAAAAATAAATGTTACTCAATCAAAGGTCCAACTGATCACCACGTCTGTATTGTAAATATGCAGTTACGAATAATCCTGCCAAAGTAATAGGAATTAGACCTAAGACGATTCCAAATAGAAAAACTTCAATCATTTCGGTTTTTGAGGGGATAAAAAGATGGGTAAGATCTATCCCTAAATATTAATCTGAATTATCCGTGAATCTCAATAACCAAGAATTGGCAATTGATGTGTAAAGGAACCATGGAACACCTGGAATCTCAGAGAAATATTCATTTTTATGAATTGTTCATTCAATTCATTTCAAATAAGTCGTATCTTACTCAAACCAATCAATAGAGCTGGGGTTATAGTTAAAGCAGCCAGTAGAAAACCGAAATAACTAGTTATAGTAGGCATGAAAGAGCTAAATTAGATATGTTCTTTTGTTACATATGTTGATAAAACACTTACCTAAGTTTCAATTTTCCCAGATACAAGAGTAAGGGTAAGAAAAAACCAATTGACAGGATTAGTTTAGTTCAATTGAAAGTTCTTGTCTTTTTCAATTTTGGGGCGAACGACCTGATATTACCTTTTACTTATTTTTTTTTAACTCATTGGATTCAGTACATTAATAGGTTGGTTAATTGCCCATAATATCTCGAATGAGAAGAAAAAAAGTGCCCTACGATATATCGAAGCGATCTATCAAAAAAATAAAACCTTTACTTTCATTTTTATTCTTTTTTGGAGGGTCCAACTCGATTCAAAGACGAACAACTTCCATTATCCTTTTAGGTTCTATATTTTTTCTTTCCATATCATGGAGTTCCATACTTGTAGTTCGGTCAAGAAAGAACCTTTGTTTTGCATCTAATGCAACCGTTGTTGCATCACAAATATTGATTGCTCCAACTATGTTCTCTTTCTTTCATTAAATATTATCTATTCTTG